TACTGACGGGATTCATCACTACTTTAGCTACTTTAGCAGCTTGGCCGGTTACTCGGGATTCTCGATTATTTCATTTCCTGATGTTAGCAATGTACAGTGGGCAAATAGGATTATTTTCTTCTAGAGATCTTTTACTTTTTTTCCTCATGTGGGAGTTAGAATTAATTCCCGTTTATCTACTTGTATCGATGTGGGGAGGAAAAAAACGTCTGTACTCAGCTACAAAATTTATTTTGTACACGGCGGGGGGTTCTGTTTTTCTTTTAATGGGAGTTCTGGGTATCGCTTTATATGGTTCTACTGAACCAACATTAAATTTTGAAATATTAGCCAACCGGTCCTATCCTGTGAACTTGGAAATACTATTTTATATTGGATTTTTTCTTGCTTTTGCGGTCAAATTGCCAATCATACCCCTACATATATGGTTACCCGATACCCATGGAGAAGCACATTATAGTACTTGTATGCTTCTAGCCGGAATCTTATTAAAAATGGGAGCGTATGGATTAGTTCGTATCAATATGGAATTATTTCCTCATGCTCATTCGATATTTTCTCCTTGGTTAATGGTAGTAGGCGCAATGCAAATAATCTATGCGGCTTCAACATCTCTCGGTCAACGGAATTTAAAAAAAAGAATAGCCTATTCCTCTGTATCTCATATGGGTTTCATAATTATAGGAATTGGTTCTATCACAGATATGGGACTCAACGGAGCGCTTTTACAAATAATCTCTCATGGATTTATTGGCGCGGCGCTTTTTTTCTTGGCCGGAACAACTTATGATAGAATACGTCTTGTTTATCTTGACGAAATGGGCGGAATAGGTATTCCAATGCCAAAAATATTCACGATGTTCAGTAGCTTTTCGATGGCCTCCCTTGCATTACCTGGCATGAGTGGTTTTGTTGCCGAATTCATCGTTTTTTTTGGACTAATTACTAGTCCAAAATATCTTTTAATGACAAAACTCCCAATTACTTTTGTAATGGCAATTGGGATGATATTAACTCCTATTTATTTATTATCTATGTTACGACAGATGTTTTATGGATACAAGATATTTAATGGTTCAGACTCTTATTTTTTTGATTCTGGGCCGCGAGAGTTATTTCTTTCGGTTTCTATTTTTTTACCCGTACTCGGTATTGGTATGTACCCCGATTTCGTTCTTTCACTATCAGTTGAAAAGGTTGAAGTTATTCTATCTAATTCTTTTTTTAGATAATTTCTAAATTTTATCATTTACAAAACCGTTCGTTGTAAAATGGTACAATGACAAAGAGCCTGTCGAATCATATTTGAATATGATTCGACAGGCTCTCGCCAATTCACACAAAGTTTTTTTATCTGATATGCGTTGTACACACTTTTATTGCTATTTGTAAGAACCCCCCTTTTTTTGAATTTAATTAGATGTTAATGTAAATGAACCATAACTATGTAGTCCTATTCCTAATAGATTGACTCCAAAATAGCATATCCAAATTATAAGAAATCCAATAGACGCCACAATTGCTGAATTTGTACCCTTGAGTTTTATATTTGTTCGCGTATGTAAATAAATTGAAAATATGATCCAAGTAATAAAAGCCCAAGTTTCCTTTGGGTCCCAACTCCAATAGGATCCCCATGCTTCGTTAGCCCATACTGCTCCAGAAAGAATTCCTATGGTTAAAAAGATAAATCCTAGACTAATAACTCGATAACTCCAATAATCCAATTTTTGAATCAATTGTGATCTATAATAATTCCTTGGGAAAAAAAAAGAAGTTTTTTGTAAAACATCCCTTTGTTCATTCATGTATTGGATTTCATCAAGGCAAAACGACTCATTAAAATTCAATAAATGATTACTCGTATAAAAAAGCTTTTTGTTTTTTCTAACTGTAATCAGTAGAAGTGATACTGATAATAATGATCCACATAAAAGGGCCGCATAGCCTAATATCATCATACTTACGTGCATTATTAGCCACTCGGATTGAAGAGCGGGTACTAATATTGTTGATTCATGTATTTCAGTTAAAAGACCTGAAGTAGCAAAGCCCTGGGCAAAAAGAGCACTTGGGCCAATTATTGTGCTTAGAATATTTTTGTGGTTTTTGAAATATGAAACTATATAAATAAAGGAAAAACTCCATGAAAGAAAGATTAACGATTCATATAAATCACTTAGTGGAAAATGTCCCGAATAAATCCAACGAGAAATTAATAATCCTGTTATACAGAAAAAAGTCATTATCATGCCCATTTTGGATGAATCATCTAGTTTTACGATTTCATCGACTAAAAAGGTTATCAAATGAATTGTAATTAGAATTGAAACGGTCGAAAAAGAAATATGAGTTAATATATGCTCTAAGGTTGAAAATATCATAAAAAAAAAAGTTCCTTAATTAGAAAATTAAAATTAGCAATTGAATTTATTTTATTATAGGATCTATTTTCTTTTTTAAGAGATGATATGCCGCCACTCGGACTCGAACCGAGATGCTCTAGCACTGCTTCCTAAGAGCAGCGTGTCTACCGATTTCACCATAGCGGCCTGTCTTGACCTCATAATAATCTATGATTAAATAATCGTCTAGATTTACGAATTAAATTGAGTGCAATATTTTTTAGGAAAGATTCAAATTGATGAATAAAAATTTGTTCAAGTAGGTATTTGAAGGTTCATTAGTTTCGTTTAGGATTTTTGTTTTATTTTGTATTTTATACTCTTCTCGACTCAACTCTTGTAAATCCTACTATGACTTAAGGAATAGAACCTCCTTCCCCCAAAAACATTTTTTTTAATTAACTGTTTTTGATTTATTTGATTTCAAAAAGTGAAACCAAAAAAGCCGTTTTATTGATGAACACAAAAGAAAGAACCTATTTTAGATCATTCAAAATTGACACATATTTATCCAAACCAAAGTATTTTCATTAAGGGTTTTGTGTGGATTGCTGGCGAGATATCTGGGGGCTATATAAGAATTTATATAAAATCCAAAAGTAAGAAAGTTGTAAAAAAAAGAAAACCTTATATTACAAATAAATATTACAAATAAGTTAATGGGGAAAATAAGACCCCCCGCCTTGAAAATGCGAAAATATACTAAAAACAAAAAAGAATCCTTTTTAGAATTGGGTAAGGTAAGCAGAAGAATTCTTAGTCTACATCTTTTAGAAGAGCGGAACGAATTCCATTCCCCGTTGAAGGAAATGGAATTCTGGAAGTTTGTTTTTGAAATGAAATGACTCCGTTTTTGAGTCAGGTCGGTTTAGGTTATTCCAACGTGTTATGTTTTATTACTAAGTTTATTTGTTTGTCGCACAAAAAAACTTTTTGAATTCCCGGTAGAAATAGATTTACCTAAGGAAAATGCTTTTAACGCTGCCCGATACCCCTTCTTTTTCCAAAAATTTTTACGAATACGCTTTTTTGATGCAGAAGTACGTTTTTTTGGAACTGCCATTTAAATAAAAATTAAGAGATTACTCATTGGTATAGCTGGATGTGAAAGACATCTATTGTTGAAAATCAAAAAAATATGAGCTTTTCTGAATATTTATTTTCTAGAAAATATTTTTTTTTCGAAAAATCTAAAAGATAAGATGGGTGAACAGTATGGGAAAATCGCATAAAATATTTCTAAAAATAGAAAAAAAAAATAATATTTTTAATAACTTGTCAAACCCGGGAAAAATGGGCCCGATTTGACTTGAATTTTTAAATTTGAAGCAGATTGGTAATTAATCTATTTCTTTCATATGATTTGACCAATTGTAACTTCGTGATTTGAATATTTGAAGTATTTAGCAGAAATTCAGAACGAATAAGTAAGAAGAAATCAAAATTCAAAAATGTTATTTAAGTTAGTACATATCTTCATTTTTTTATTGACTCCTTTCAAAAGAGGTAAGGTCCAGTGAATTGGAAACCGTTAATATTAATTAAAAAACTTTTTTTTATGCAACAGACATATCAATATGCGTGTATTTTACCTTTCGTTCCACTTATAGTTCCTATATTAATAGGAGTGGGACTTGTTCTTTTTCCGACAGCAACAAAAAATCTTCATCGTATCTGGGCTTTTCCAAGTATTTTATTGTTAAGTATAGTCATGATTTTTTCAACTAATCTGTCTATTCAGCAAATAAATAGCAGTTATATCTATCAATATGTGTGGTCTTGGACCCTCGATAATGATTTTTCTTTAGAATTTGGCTGCTTGATTGATCCGCTTACTTCTATTATGTTGATGTTAATCACTACTGTTGGAATTATGGTTCTTATTTATAGTGATAATTATATGGCTCACGATCAAGGATACTTGAGATTTTTTGCTTATATGAGTTTTTTCAGTACTTCTATGTTGGGATTAGTTACCAGTTCAAATTTGATACAAATTTATATTTTTTGGGAATTGGTTGGAATGTGTTCCTATCTATTAATAGGGTTTTGGTTCACACGACCTCCTGCGGCAAATGCTTGTCAAAAAGCGTTTGTAACTAATCGTGTAGGGGATTTTGGTTTATTATTAGGAATTTTAGGTTTTTATTGGATAACAGGTACTTTTGAATTTCGAGATTTATTCGAAATACTCAATAACTTGATTTCTAATAATGAAGTAAATTTTCCATTTGTTATTTTGTGTGCTGCTCTATTATTTGCCGGCGCAGTTGCTAAATCTGCACAATTTCCCCTTCATGTGTGGTTACCTGATGCTATGGAGGGACCCACTCCTATTTCGGCTCTTATACATGCTGCTACTATGGTAGCGGCGGGTATTTTTCTTGTAGCTCGCCTTCTTCCTCTTTTCATAGTTATACCTTATATAATGAATTTAATTGCGTTGATGGGCATAATTACACTATTATTAGGAGCTACTTTAGCTCTTGCTCAAAAAGACATTAAGAGGGGTTTAGCTTATTCGACAATGTCTCAATTGGGTTATATGATGTTCGCTCTCGGAATGGGGTCTTATCGAAGTGCTTTATTTCATTT